GTAATTTCAGCATTCAATGTGTATTCCTGAATAGTCTCATTTTTCAATTCTTCAACCATTTCATTTTCCCAAATTCAACGTTAGCCAGATTAGTCACCATTTATATGTTTCGATGCAAGAACAAGATGTTATTTCTAACAAGTAGTTGTATTGCTTGGTTAATTGGTCAGTTTTTGGTTTTAAAATGCCTTTCATCACTAGTAGTCTGGCTACAGGAATATCATTCTTATAGATCAAATAAGTTGATTCGAAATAAGAAGTACAAAAGAGCTAAGTGGTTCCTTATAATGGAATGGAACAAGTATGCGGGTCAGATCTTTAGTATTATCTATTTGATTACCGGTCTCTATTATTTAAACAAAGTGCCCGTACCCCTTTTTAGCAGAAAAGTGGCGGAAGAAACCGGAATAATGAGCGAAAACGAAGAAAAAACAAGAGAGGAAATCTTTGGGTTTGCGTACAACGAAGTCCCAATAAATGTTGGGGTAAAGGTTAAAAACCTTAATCTAACGGGAATACCCCATCGTACTTCGAGGGAACTCTCTTTCCCCAATTTCTTGGACAAACCTCTTCTGAACTTTTTTTTCAATCCGCATCGATGGATTCTACCACATCGTTACGTAGTTCAGCAACATCTCAGAAATGATCTTAAACGGTGGAATAAAACACACCCCCCACGAGTTTCGGGAGCTGTTAGAAATGATACAGGAATGTCACAATATTTTTTTGAACTACAAGACAGTCTTGAGGGAGAAGAAAGAATCTCTTTTACACAACCCCCAATTCTATCCATTTTTTCAAAAGTTCTAAGAAGAAAGTTTCTCACAGATCCAGTCGACAACGCTCGAACAAGCTTCGAACTTTTTTTGGAAAACTTAGACGATAACATCGTAGCACGTGCTCTAATGTTAAAAAATGGGCTTAAATGGCGAATTCAAAGTATGGAAGCAAAGCTTTTTTCCAAAGACTTTTTCTTAAAATTAAAAAACAAAAAGTTTTTTTCTTGTAATATGCTCGAAACAAAGACTCGGTTTTGTAACGACGATTCTTTTTGTAACGACAATTCTAGGAAAAACGACTTATTGTACCTAGCATTACCAAAAGAAAATGATCCTTTGTTGAACAGATCATCCGTCAGGCTTTTACCCCGAAGCCTAAAGAAAAACCCCCGAAGCCTAAAGAAAAACCCCCGAAGCCTAAAGAAAAACCCTCGAAACCTAAAGAAAAAACTCGGAACCCTAAAGAAAAAGAAAACGGAAGAAATACGATCTTGGGGGGAAATCTTCGAAATTGAAGATCTTGAAAAGAGAAATAGAGTAGACAATTTTATGTCTAATAAATTTCCAGACTTGGATCATGAAACGAAGAAGAAAGCAATGCTGTTTCTGCAAAGAATTTGCATAAACCTAAAAACAGAAAAAGAAATAGAAAATGGAAGAAATGTAGACGACTTTGACTTTGAAAAGGAAATAGAAATCCTAGAATCTTTTGGGCAAAAATCAGAAGATAAGGGAAAAGGTAAATTGGATCTTGAAAAGCAAACGGAAGTACCACAATCTCCGTTGGAACAAGTGGAAAAATTAGAAAAATCAGATCCTAAAAAGCAAACGAAAGCACTAACGCGTATTAATATTAAAATTCAGGGTATGGATCTTAAAAAGAAAAATAAATTAAAACTTATGTGCAAAAGATTAAACCAAATAAATCCTGAAAGGAAAAAGAAACTAGAACCTCGGTTGAGAAGATTTATAAAAATATTTAGAAATTTGGATCCTGGAAAGCAAAAGAAACTAGAACTTCGGTTGAGAAGATTTATAAAAATATTTAGAAAATTGGATCCTGGAAAGCAAAAGAAACTAAAACCTTGGTTGAGAAGATCTATAAAAATATTTAGAAAATTGGATTCTGGAAAGCAAAAGAAAGTAGAATTTTTGTTCAGACTAAAATCTATTATATTAAGATTAAAATCTATTATTAAAAATCTTAACCATAAAAAGAAAGGACGAAAATTTCTGAAAGTTCTGGTGCAAAAATTACAAGAAGAATTCAAATTACAAAGAAAAGCATTTCTTAAAAAGAAAGGACGAGAATTTGTGGTGCGAAAATCACAAAAAGAATTCAAAAGAAAAGAACCTATTGAAGAGCAAAGACGAGAATTTCTGTTGAAAAAATCACAAGAAGAATTCGAATTACAAAGAAAAGCATATTTTTCTTTTAAAGAGCAACAACGAGAATTTGAGTTGAACAAATTACGCCGTAAATCGGATCCTGAAGAGGAAAAGCAATTCCAAGTTTTTATGGAAAAAGCAAATCCTGAAGAGCTAGAGACAGTAGAACTTCTGATGGAAGCAATAAAAAAACTGGAGGATGAAGACCGTACGAACATACTAATTCTGATGCAGAAAATAAAAAAATTGCCTCCTGAAAAGAAAGGGAGCAGAATAGAAATTCTGTTGAAAACATTCCAAGGTAAAGGTCCAGGTCAAAGATGGAGAATTGCAGAAAGTAAAAGTAAAAGGCTAAAGAAAAAACTACAATTGCTGGAGCCAAAACCAGAAGAAAAATTAGAAGCTAAAAATTTTGAAAAGAAAAAGAAAGTACCACAATTTCTGGTGAAAAAAGAATCAATAACGGACAAAATTTTCACAAAAACCAAAAGAAGGCCTAGGATGCAAATACAAAATCCTAGAGTAAGAATAAAAAGGAGAGTAGAAAAAATCAATAAAAAAGTCCGCCGTTGGTTATACAAATTAACAGACGAGATAGAACAATTCACGTTTATATTTCGAAAACAGAAATCTAAAGACCATGAAATCTGGGAAAAACCCGCCTACTTTGAAAGAATTTATACTCCTCCCACGATCACGAACGATGCTGTATCGGAGTTTATGGCTAATTGTGTAGAGGACCCCCTATTTATAGTGAGCGATGCTAGTACTCAAAATTTTCGACGGGCTTTAGTCAAGGGTTCTATGGCGTCTCGAAGGCGTAAACTGGTAATTCATAAGTTTTATAAACCACATTCTCGCTCGCCTCTTTTTTTGGGCCAAGAAGACCCACCCATATTTGTGGAGGCCATCCTGGATGCTATATATTGGGTAGGGCAAAAACTCAAACTTATACCTCCAGACAAGGAAACAGAGGAGGAAAACGAAAACATAGAAAACATAGAAGAAATAGAAACGGAAAAAGAGGAGTTGAAAGACCAACAAGAAATGGAACTGACAGCCGAGGAGAAAAAATTTCAAATAATGTACCTCTGGGAGCAGTATCCGTATGGACAGGGACTAAGAGCTTGCATCTTACTAGTTATATCTTTTTATAGAAAAAATATTCTAATTCCTTTATTGATAATTGTGAAAAATATTGGGCGTATGCTCCTATTTCAAACTCCTGAATTGTTTGAGGATTTGAAGCTATGGAGAAAAGAAAAGCATGTTATATGTCTGCCGGAAGGATTAACATTATCCGAAGAAGAAACTATATTGCCGAGCGGGTGGTATAACGACGGTATTCAGATAAAAATCTTATTTCCTTTCTCTTTCAGAACTTCGGACAAAGGGAAACGACTCCCTCCCGAAAAAGATTTTGGTTTTTTAACAGCTTTGGGAACTGGCAGCGCAATTCCGTACGGTGAGGGCCAAAAACGACCTTTCCTTTTTAAACCCGTTCTTGAGGACTTCAAAAAACGAATTATAACATTAATGAATAAGTTTTCTAGAGGTCTAAAAAGACTAGAAAAAAGACTAAAACCATTCTTTCGACAACTTTTCAAAGTATTTAAAAAAAAAGAGTACAAGCAAGAGTACAAGCAGATACTTGAAGAAGGATTTAGTGAAAGTGGATCTTACGATTTGAGTTATACAAATAATTCATCGACAGAAACCCAGCTTGTATCGACAAAAAACCTAATAAAGCTTGTGACTGATCAAAAAAATGAAATTATCAATAAAATGGGTCCTAAGAAAACAAATTATAATGATAAAAGATTAATACGAGAAAAATGGCAAATATTAAAAAGAATAAATGTTCGAACAATTTGTAAATTACCCCGTTTTTTGAAAGTTTTCATTGTAAGAATATACAAAGATAAATTTTTATCTAGGATTAATATTCTCAAAATGAAAATGGCTATAGAACTTTTTATTTCAAGACAACGAAAAATAATTTATAAAATAAATGAGAAGTCAACTCCATTTACGTTTATTTTGCCTAGAGAAGAGGCACTCGATAATATTAGGAATAGTCCAACTAATTCACACAATTTTGATGACTTATCCTACGTATCACAAGCATATGTATTTTACAGATTAGCAAAAATCCAAGATCTTAATTTATATAAATTAAAATCTTTTCTTCACTCTCAAGGAATCTCCCTTTTTCTTAAACCCGAAATAAAGGATTCTTTTGAAAGGGAAGGAGTTGTTCATTCGAAATGGGTGGATAAGAAACTTCCGAGTTATGAAATGAATCAATGGAAAAACTGGTTAAGAGGCCATGATCAATACAATTTATCTGAGATAAGCTGGGCTATATTAAAACCAGAAAAATGGCGAAATAGAATTCATCAGCGTCATATCGCTAAAAATGAAAATTTATGCAAATGGCATTCATATGAAAAAGATCAACTAATTGATTCCAAAAAAGAAAAACAATTTAAAGGCTATTCATTTTTTAATCAAAAAGAGAATTTTCAAAAAGAGTATAGGTATGATCTTTTATCATATAAATTTCTTAATTATGAAAATAAAACGGAATACTTTTTTGATAGATCTCCGTTCCAAAGAAATAAAAACTACAAGATTTATTCTTACGAGTCTAAAAAGACCCCTTTTTTTAATAATCTTCCTATTAATATTCATAATTATATAAAAATTAATCGAAGAATTAATCTAAGAGGTGTAGATGGAGATAGATTTGAGGAAAAAATGGCCAATAGAAAATATTTTGATTGGAAAATTCTCGATTTTCATCTTAAACCAAAAGAACCAAAAGACGATATTCAGATCAGCGAGTTCAAGATTCCGACCAGCGAGCTCAAGATCGAGAGGAAGCAAAAGACTCAGGGGTTTTTTGGTTGGATGGGAATGAATGAAAAAAAACTAAAACATTCCCTGGAATCTTGGTTCTTCCCAGAATTTGTATTACTTTATAATGCATATCAAAGGAAACCTTGGTTTATACCACACAAATCTCTTTTTTTGAATTTGAAGATAAATAAAAATATTTTAAATATTTTGAAGATAAATAAAAAGAACAAGAAAAAAGAAAAACCAAGTTACGAAAATATTGTTGAATACGTCATGAAAGAAAGTAAAAAGAAAGATCAATTACCTGAATCCACAAACTTCTTGGCGGATGAAGACTACAAAAACTTCTTGGCGGATGAAGACTACAAGGCGATGCACGGAGGATACAATATCCTAGCCTTTCGCAGAGATTTATACCGGCGCCCTTTTGAGCTTTATCAATGGAGCGTGCAAGAGGACGATATTATCCTTACAAAATCAGACCGACATATCTTCCTATATAAGCTCCTGCTTTCCTTGCGAAATGAAAAGAAACGTTTAAGATTAGTAAAAACCTTAAGTTACAGTCGAGAACTTAAATTGGAGATAATGTGGGATGAGAGTGGGTGTGTCGAGCGTGTAGACCTGTTGAAAAATGGATTCGTGGAGATAGAAATCTTTCTTTTTCAACAAAACAAAGGACAACTTCTTATGTATCAAACCGTAGGTCTTTCGTTAATTCATAAGAATAAACACAAAATTAATAAAAAATATCAAGAGCAAAGAGATCTTTCGCAAAGATATCTTCCTAGGAATCATTTTGATGAAGCTATTTCAACACATGAAATAATAACTGAAAAAAGAAATCAAAATCCTTTTAAATTTCAATTGCTTGTTCCTGAAACTATTTTATCGTTTAGAAGCCGTAGAAAATTGAGAATTTTCGATTGTTTCCATAGGATACTTCTAGAGGATTTCCTGGTAAAGTTATTAGAGGATAAGGATATGTTCATATTAACAAGGCAGAGAACTGTTCAACAATTGGAAGATTTGAGAAAATCGAGAATTACAGATAAAAAAAATCCGTTATTTTGGAACGAAAAGAACATAAAAAACAGCACCCAAGTTTCACATGACAATAAGCATCTTGATAGAACGAAAAATCAATTAATTCAATTAAAGCACTTTCTTTGGCCTAATTATCGATTAGAGGATTTAGCTTGTATGAATCGTTATTGGTTTGATACATATAATGGTAGTCGTTTCAGTATGTTAAGGATCCTTATGTATCCACGATTGAAAAGATTTAAAATTTTTAGATAATAGATTTTCTCTATATATCCTATACCTTACGTCTATATATCCTATACCCTATGATAAATGGGGTATGGGATATATGAAAGTAAACAAATATATGGATATATGGATCACACGTCTTGGCTCATATTTCCTTAATATTTCAATTAGATCTCGAAATGAATCAACCGAAGCTTAGAAATTTCTTCATTTAATGTCTAAATTCAAATTCTTTGATAGAAAAATCTCCAAATCCTTTTCTATCCCTATCTAAATCCAATTTTAAATTGAATTAATTGATTTGAATTCCGAAAATTCGGAGTTCATAAATAAATTCGGATTATATTCTTGTATATACCACATTTAAATTAATGGTATTATTATTATTACTGATCGATCAAATCCATATCTGTAACATATCTATAAAAGGGAGAGGGATAATTTTTTATGGTAAAAAGTTCATTTATTTCAGTTATTTCTCAAAAAGAAAACAGAGGGTCTGTTGAATTTCAAGTATTCAGTTTCACCAAGAAGATAAAGACACTGACTTCACATTTGAAATTGCACAAAACAGACTTTTCATCTCAGAGAGGTTTGCGAAAAATTTTGGGAAAACGTGAACGGCTGCTGGCTTATTTGTCAAAAAGAAATAGAAAACGCTATAACGAATTAATCAGTGAGTTGAATATTCGAGAGAAAAAAAAAAAAACTCGTTAATTTGCGGGGTGATACCATTTTTAATCGGATCAATTTTGATGAACTTCTTTTGACTTTCAGCAATGCATGGAAGAATGACTCGAGAAAAACTTATGATTGCACCAACTACAAGAAAAGATCTCATGATAGCCAATATGGATCCTCACCACCCATCAATGCATGGTGTTCTTCGACTGATTGTTACTCTCGACGGTGAAGATGTTATTGACTGTGAACCAATATTGGGTTATTTACATAGAGGGATGTAAAAAATTGCGGAAAATCGAACAATTATACAATATTTACCTTATGTAACGCGTTGGGATTATTTAGCTACTATGTTCACAGAAGCAATAACCGTAAATGGACCCGAACGATTAAGCAATATTCAAATACCTAAAAAGGACTTGCTATATCAGAGCTATTATGTTGGAATGGAGTCGTATCGCTTCCCATTTGTTATGGCTTGGCCCCTTTATGGCAGATATTGGGGACCCACTTCTTCTATATTTTTCGAGAACGAGAATTGATATATGATCTATTCGAAGCTGCTACCGGTACGCGCATGATGCATAATTATTTTCGTATCGGAGGAGTTGCTGCTGATCTACATCATTGCTGGATAGAGAAATCTTTGGATTTTTGCGATTATTTTTTAATTAGGGTTGCTAAATATCAAAAGCTTATTACACAAAATCCTATTTTTTTAGAACGAGTTGAGGGCGTAGGCATTATTGACACAGAAGAAGCACTAAATTGGGGTTTATCAGGGCCAATGCTACGAGCTTCCGGAATACAATGGGATCTTCGTAAAGTTCATCCTTATGAGTGTTACGACGAATTTGACTGGGAGATTCAATGGCAAAAAGAGGGGGATTCATTAGCTCGGTATTTAGTACGAATCAGTGAAATGACAGAATCCATAAAAATTATACAACAAGCTCTGGAAGGAATTCCAGGGGGGACCTTATGAAAATTTATAAATTCGGCGCTTTAATAGAATAAAAGACCCTGAGTGCAATGATTTTGAATATCGATTTCTTAGTAAAAAACCTTCTCCAACCTTTGAATTGTACAAGTACGAACTTTATGTAAGAGTCGAAGCACCAAAAGGAGAATTGGGAATTTTTATGATAGGAGATTGGAGTGTTTTTTCCTTGGAAATGGAAAACCGGGTTTTATCAACTTGCAAATTCTGCCACAATTAGTTAAAAGAATGAAATTGGCTGATATTATGACGATACTAGGTAATATAGATATCATTATGGGAGAAGTTGATCGTTGAAATGATAATTGAGACAAGAGAAATACAAGTTATCAACTCTTTTTCCAGATTGGAATCCTTAAAAGAAGTCTATGGAATCGTATGGATGCTTGGCCCGATTTTAACGCTTGTATTAGGAATCATACTCGGTGTACTAGTAATTGTTTGGTTAGAAAGAGAAATATCTGCGGGGATACAACAACGTATTGGCCCCGAATATGCGGGACCCTTGGGAATTCTCCAAGCTCTAGTAGATGGGACAAAACGACTTTTCAAAGAGAATCTTCTTCCACCTAGAGTAGATACTCGTTTATTCGGTATCGGACCATCCATAGCAGTCATATCCATTTTTCTAAGTTATTCAGGAATTCCTTTTAGCTATCGCTTTATTCTAACTGATCTTAGTATTGTTATTTTTTTATGGATTCCCTTTCAAGTCTTGCTCCCATCGGACTTCTTATGTCGGGATATGGATCAAATAATAAATATTCCTTTTTAGGTGGATTCAGCGCTGCTGCTCAATCAAGAAATCAAAGTATTTTGGCTCTCGCTCATCAACCCATTGGGAAGTAAATTGATTCTGATTACTTATTGATTCGTCTGGTATCTAAATCTAAATATAGGATTCGTTTATACGTTAGTTTACTAGACCGAAAACTTAGGATGTTCAAAAATGGATAGAGCCAATGTCACATTCAGTAAAGATTTATGATACATGTATAGGATGTACTCAATGTGTTCGAGCGTGCCCCACCGATGTATTAGAAATGATACCTTGGGACGGATGTAAAGCTAAACAAATTGCTTCTGCTCCAAGGACTGAAGACTGTGTTGGTTGTAAGAGATGTGAGTCGGCCTGTCCAACGGATTTCTTGAGTGTTCGGGTTTATTTATGGCATGAAACAACTCGCAGCATGGGTCTAGCTTATTGATACGTTCCATAAAACTCTACTTGAATCCATTTTCCTTTTTTGACCGAAAAAATCCGTGCTCAAAATCAAATTCAAATATTTTGAGCACGGGTTTTTCTGGTCCAAGTATATCTTTTCTTTACCACGAACCATTTTCCCTTTCTTAACACTAATTGTAGTTTTGCCGATATTTGTGGGTTCCTTAATTTTCTTTCTTCCATATAGAGGAAATAGGGAAATTCGTTGTTATACTATATGTATTTCTATCTTAGAACTTCTTCTAACGACTTATGCATTCTGTTATCATTTCCAATTAGATGATTCATTAATCCAACTAATAGAAGATTCTAAATGGATACATTTTTTTAATTTCCATTGGAGATTAGGAATAAATGGACTATCTATAGGACCCATTTTATTGAATTTTATTGACGGGATTCATCACTACTTTAGTTACTTTAGCGGCTTGGCCAGTTACTCGGGATTCTCAATTATTTCATTTCCTGATATTAGCAATGTACAGTGGGCAAATAGGATTATTTTATTGTCGGGACCTTTTACTTTTTTTCTTCATGTGAGAGTTAGAATTAATTCCTATTTATCTACTTGTATCTATGTGGGGAGGAAAAAACGTCTGTACTCAGCTAAAAAATTTATTTTGTACACGGAAGGGGGTTTTGTTTTTCTTTTGATGGGAGTTCTGGCTGTTGGTTTATATGGTTCTAGTGAACCAACATTTCATTTTGAAATATTAGTCAATGGGTGCTACCCTGCTACTTTGGAAATAATATTTTATATTGGATTTTTTATTGCTTTTGTTGTCAAATTGCCAATCATACCCCTACATACAAGGTTACCGGATATCCATGGAGAAGCGAATTATAGTACTTGTATCCTTTTAGCCAGAAGCTTATTCAAAATGGGAGCGTATGGATTAGTTCGAATCAATATGGAATTATTCCCTCATGCTCATTCTCTATTTTATCCTTGGTTGATAATAAATAAATAAAATAATAGGCACAATGCAAATAATCTATGCAGCTTCAACATCTCTCGGTCAGCGGAATTAAAAAAAAAGAATAGCTTATTCCTCTGTATCTCATATGAGTTTCCTAATTATAGGAATAGGTTCTATCACTGATATGGGACTTAACGAAGCCTTTTTACAAATTTACAAATAATCTCTCATGGATTTATTGGCGCTGCACTTTTTTTCTTGGCCGGAACGACTTATGATAGAATACATCTTGTTTATCTTGACGAAATGGGTGGTATATTTATCCCAATGCCAAAAATATTCACGATGTTCAATAGCTTTTTGATGGCCTCCCTTGCATTACCAGGTATGAGTGGTTTTGTTGCCAAATTCCTAGTATTTTTTGGACTAATTACTAACCAAAAAGTTTTAATGACAAAAGTCCTAATTACTTTTGTAATGCCAATTGGAATGATATTAACTCCTATTTATTATCTATGTTACGCCAGATGTTTTACGGATACAAGATATTTAATGTTTCAAACTCTTATTTTTCTGATTCTGGCCCCCGAGAGTTATTTCTTTCCTATTTTTTTACCCGTACTAGGTATTGGTATGTATCCTGATTTCGTTCTTTCACTATCAGTTGAAAGGATTGAAGTTATTCTATCTAATTTTTTTATAGATAGTTTTTCTGAATCAAAAAATCTTATCATTTAACAAAATGTTCGTTATACAATGACAAAAAGAAGACTTTTTCTTTTTCTCTTACGTTAAGTAAAAAAAAATGAATAATGAATTTCAACTGGCGAGAACGCGGTGAATCGCCCCAATATTGGAGTGATTCGCCACGTTCTCGTTAGTTCACACAAAGTTTTTTGATTTTTTGATCTGATTTATATGTATTATACACTTTTCGATTCCTATTCGAAAAGACCCTTTTTGAATTCAATTAAATGTAAATGAACCATAACTATGTAATCCTATTCCTAATAGATTGACTCCAAAATAGCATATCCAAATTATAAGAAATCCAATCGACGCCACAATTGCTGAATTTGTACCCTTCCACTTTATATTTGTTCGAATATGTAAATAAATAGCGAATACAATCCAAGTAATAAAAGCCCAAGTTTCTTTTGGGTCCCAACTCCAATAGGATCCCCATGCTTCGTTAGCCCATACTGCTCCCGAAAGAATTCCTATGGTTAAGAAGATAAACCCTAGACTAATAACCCGATAACTCCAATAATCCAATTGTTGAATCAATTGCGATCTGTAATAATTTTTTGGAAAAAAAAAAGAAGGATCTTCAAAAACATTATTTCGTTCATTCATATATTTGATTTCACCAAAGAAAAATGACTCATTTAAATTGAAAAAAGGATTACTCCTAGAAAAAAACTTTCTTGTTTTTCTAACTCTAATGACTAGAAGAGAGACTGATAATAATGATCCACATAAAAGGGCTGCATAGCCTAATATCATCATACTTACGTGCATTATTAGCCACTCGGATTGAAGCGCGGGTACTAAGATTGTGGATTCACGTATTTCGGTTAAAAGGCCTGAAGTAGCAAAGCCCTGGGTAAAAATAGCACTTGGGCCAATTATTGTGCTTAGAAGATTTTGATTTTTTTTGAAATGGGGAACTATATAAATAAGGGAAAAACTCCATGAAAGAAAGATTAAGGATTCATATAAATCACTTAGTGGAAAATGTTCTGAATAAATCCAACGAGTAATGAATAATCCTGTTATACATAAAAAAGTCATTATCGTGCCTTTTTCGGATGAATCATATAGTTTTACGAGTCCATCGACTAAAAAGGTTATTAAATAAATTGTAATTATAATGGAAACGATCGAAAAAGAAATGTGAGTTAATATATGCTCTAAGGTTAAAAAAAATATCATAAAAATAAATCACAAAGGAATCCCTAAATTAGAAAATTATAAAAATGAAAATCGGAAATTGAATTGATTATTCATTTTCATTATTGATTATTCATTTTCATTATAGGATCTGTTGACTTTTTTTAGTAAATCACATGCCGCCACTCGGACTCGAACCGAGATGCTCTCGCACTGCTTCCTAAGAGCAGCGTGTCTACCGATTTCACCATAGCGGCTTGTCTTGAATTTATAATAGCCTATGAATAAGCAATCGTCTAGATTTAATTCTTAAATTGGATGTAATATTTTTTTAGGAAAGATTCAAATTGATGAAAAAAAAATTCGTTCAACTGGGTATTTGCAGGTTGATTATTTGAATTTAAGGCTAGGTCTTAGTTTTATTGTGTATTTTCTATTTCTACTTTCCTCGACTTGAACTGAACTCTTGTAAAACTAGATTGTCCTAGTATGAATTAAGGGATAGAACCCTCTCAAAAAACGTTTTTGTTTTAATGAATCGTTTTTGATTTATTTGATTTCAAAAATTTGATTTCAAAAAATGAAAGCAAACAATCCATTTTTTCCTTGACAAAAAAAGAAGCTATTTTGAATGATTCACAAAATTGACACGTATTTATCTAGTTCATTAACATTAAGTGTTTTTGCGTCGATTGATGCCAAGATATAGATGGGGTCTATATAGGAAGGAATTTAGAAAAGTAAAAAGGTTGTACAAAAAAAAGAAAACCTTCTATTTCAAATCAAATAAGTTGATGGGGAAAATAAAATTCCCCACCCTGTAAATTAGGAAATACACTAAAAAGGAAGTTGGGTATCTTACTTTTTTTGTCAACACGAAGAATACTTTCTTTTTTTTTTATTCGGAAAGGTAAACCGAAGAATTCTTATTTTATATATTCTAATTCTAAGAGCGGAACGAATTCCATTTCAATTACCTCACTCAATAAGAAAACTAAGTGACTCAATAAGAAATGGAATTCGGAAATCCAATCCTCGGACGGAAAGGAATCAATTTTCGGGTCGGGTCGATTTTGTCGCACACAAAACTTTTCGAATTCCCGGTAGAAATAGATTTCCCCAAGGAAAGTGCTTTTAATGATGTCCAATACCCCGCCCCTTTCCAAAAATTTTTACGAATACGCTTTTTTGATGCAGAAGTACGTTTTTTTGGAACTGCCATTATAAATAAAAATGAAGAAATTACTCATTGATATAGTTGGATGTGAAAGACATCTATTGTTCAAACAAAATTGAAACTAAAAGAGTAGATAAGATGGGTGAAAAATATGATAAAATCTCATAAAACATTACTCATTTCTAAAAATAGAAAAAAAAGAAGAATATTTTTAATAATTTGTCAAATTCGGGAAAAATCTATCTAATTTGACTGAAATTTAAAAATTACAAAGAGACTAGTAATTAGTTTCTTTCTTTCATATGATTTGACCAATTAGAACTTCTTGATTTGAATATTTGAAGTATTTAGCAGAAGCTCAGAAAGAATAAGTTAAAAAAAAAAAAAAGAAATCAAAATAAAAAAAATTATTTAAGTTAGTTTAAGGTAGTACATATCTTCATGTTGTTATTCACTCTTTTTTAAGGTCCATTGAATTGGAAATAATTAATATTAATTAATAATTCAAAAACTTTTTTATGGAACAGACATATCAATATCCATGGATTATACCTTTCCTTACACTTCCAGTTCCTATGTTAATAGGACTGTGACTTCTTCTTTTTTCGACAGCAACAAAAAATATTCGTTGTATGTGGGCCTTTCCAAGTATTTTTTTGTTAAGTATAGTCATGATTTTTTCAATCAATCTGTCTATTCAGCAAATAAATCTATTCAGCAAATAAATAGCAGTTCTATCTATTAATATGTATGGTCTTGGACCCTCGATAATGATTTTTCTTTCGAATTTGGCTACTTGATTGATCCGCTTACTTCTATTATGTTAACTAGTGTTAGAATTATGGTTCTTATTTATAGTGATAATTATATGGCTCATGATCAAGGATACTTGAGATTTTTTGCTTATATGAGTTTTTTCAGTCCTTCTATGTTGGGATTAGTTACTAGTTCGAGTTTGATCCAAATCTATATTTTGGGGAATTGGTTAGAATATGTTCCTATCTATTACCTATCTATTAATAGGGTTTTGGTTCACACAACCTTCTGCGGCAAATGCTTGTCAAAAGGCGTTTGTAACTAATCGTGTGGGGGATTTGGGTTTATTATTAGGAATTTTAGGTTTTTATTGGATAACAGGTAGTTTTTAATTTCGGGATTTATTCAAAATATTCAATAAGTTGATTTATAATCATGAATCCCCTTTTCTTACTTTGTGTGCTGCTTTATTATTTATCGGTGCAGTCGCTAAATCTGCACAAATTCCCCTTTATATATGGTTACCCAATGCTGTGGAGGGACCGACCCCCCATTTCGGCTCTGATACATGCCGCGACCATGGTCACAGTGGGGATTTTTCTTGTAGCTCGCCTTCTTCCTCTTTTCTCTTTTCATAGTTATACCTTATATAATGAATTTGATTTCGTTCATAGGAATAATCACAGTATTATTAGGAGCTACTTTAGCTCTTGCTCAAAAAGACATTAAAAAGGGTTTAGCCTATTCGACAATGTCTCAATTGTATATGATGTTAGTTCTAGGAATGGGGTCTTATCGAAATGCTTTATTTCATTTGATTACTCATGCTTATTCCAAAGCATTATTATTTTTAGGGTCTAGATCCCTTATTCATTCAATAGAAACTCTTGTTGGCTATTCTCCGGATAAAAGTCATAATATGGTTTTTGGGAGCGGTTTAAAAAAGTATGTACCAATGACTAAAACCTCTTTTTTATTAGGTACACTTTCTCTTTGTGGTATTCCGCCTCTTGCTTGTTTTTGGTCAAAAGATGAAATTA